GTCGCACGTAATGACAGATCACGGCCATATTATTAAAAGCTTGTGGTAAGAATGGATTCCGCTCTAGTGCCCGAAAATAATATTCCAAAGCCTTCGTATGCTCTCCATTACTTGTGTGTATAAGGCCTATGTTATAGAGTATATAACTTCGATCATAGGGATCAATTTCTGATCGCGTAGCTTCATAATAATTTTGTAAAGCTTCCGCATAATTTCCTTCAGATTGAGCTGACATCCGTTACGGTCGTCATTCTATTCAAAGAATCCCCGTTCCAGAACCGTACGTGAGATTTTCTTTCATCTCATACGGCTCCTCCTTTCTGTGCATAGTATTAAAAGGAATAATCCGTGGGATCAAAAAAAAATATCCTTTTATGAACTGAGAGGGGCTGGTATTTTTACAAGAAATCTCTAGCCATCCTTCCTGCAAGAGGTTTTTTTTTTTCTTAACACCAACCATATAAGTGTTAGATAGAAATGGTAACTCCAACAATTTCTTTGTCCCTAGCGCCCCTATTTCCAGGAATTAGTCACTTCAACAATCTTCGATGGTTATACGGGTATCCAAAATACAAACGAGATGGATGTTTGTTGTCCCAACCATTCTTCTTAGTCCCGATACAAAACAAATAAGTAAAAGGGGTAATTTATAACAAAGTTTTCGCGTTGTTGATTCCTAGGCGTAGTGCTTCTTCCCCTATGCCACCTATTAGTACTAGTAAAGTAGACTAGGATTAACCTGCAATTGCAATATAGATAGAACCTATAGGTGTAACCTTTCGCTCAATACTCAAATTGACGATTGAAGCATCTGAGGCCGTATCAATCGAGGATACACGACAGAAGGCATTGTTCTATCTCCAAACTTCACCTTCACCAAGCGTAGGTTTATTTCCATATAAATTTTTCTTTCTATCCTCAACCTGAAACATGTCTCTTTCTCGTAAGACTGATAGCTAAAAAAAGAAAAAAAAAAAAGAATCAAATCGCACCATCTCTGTAATAGGTAAATGCCTCTTTTTCTCCTGAAGTTGTCGGAATTATTCGTAATAAGATATTGGCTACAATTGAAGAGGTCTTATCAATAAAATTTCCATTTATCCGAGATCTAGGCATAATTAGCAACCCATTCTATAATTCTTCTCATTTCCCCTCGGGGAAAATGATCTCACAAACAAAGGAATTGTACAGTACAAAATAACATAAAAAGAGACTAATTCTAAAAAATATAGACTTTCCACTCAAATTGTGTCCTTTTGGTAGGGAGAGATAGGAAATATTTGAATATGATTGTATTTCATCCAAATTTTGTAGTATCCCAATGAACGGAACTATTACTAATTTCATTTAACTAAGTTTAAGAATCAGGGACTTTATGTTCCTACACTACCTACAGATTCTGAGAACTCGAGAAGTTTTGATTTGATCATGATTCAAAGAGGAAAAAAAGAATAGAATAATTATTCTATAATAAAAAAAGTCACCATCATTTTTTGTTTGTATAACGTGTATACACTATACAGTCGAAATAGAAAAATCTATGGAACAATTTATTCATTTGTAATAAATAGATCTATGGGGTAAGTAATTAGAGGAGTTGCCGTTGAGAAATCTGGGATTGAAAAAGCATTTTTTATTCCTATAGAACCATAGTCTAAATGTAACCCTAGTTAAATGTAACCCTAGTATAAAATATAGATTCTTCAGTTGATTTATTCTAAGTTAAGTCATTGGTCTTATCCGGTATAATATAAATAAAATCAAAATAAGGAAAGATCGTCGTCTTAACAAACATTAATGGATATCCCCCCTTCCTTAACAAGAAAAAGAAAAAGAGTTTTTGATTCTTTTACCTATACCTAGAATAGAAGTAAAAGGAATATTAAATATTTTGATTTTATTTGACGATTTTAGGAAAAGTTTTTCATTTCCATTAGAATAGATTGGTTGTACCTGTACTGCAATAATATGAATTACTCGCTATTCACTCGGTTTATGGTCAATAATAAGATTATGTTATGTAGGAGAGATGGCCGAGTGGTTCAAGGCGTAGCATTGGAACTGCTATGTAGGCTTTTGTTTACCGAGGGTTCGAATCCCTCTCTTTCCGTTTCTGTACCTTCATCTAATTCACCAAGGTTACTTAACACAATGTATCAAGTAACAATTTATACCATTATTTCCATTCTATAAGATAAGATAAGACCCTTATTTGATTTTCTATTCCTAATTACTGTGGTATGTAAAAAAATACCGAAAAGCGCGAAAAAGGAATGAGAATTTTACTGCCGATTGTTGTGATACATAAATTGGAAAAATCTGGGTAAAAAAGCCCTTAGCTTAAGCTTAGATTTATATTAGATATATTAGATTTATATTGATATCGGCGAAAAGCGAGCAAAATTATCCGAACCTTTCCTTGTTATTTTTGTTAGGTCAAGTCTGACGAGAATAATATTCTACGACTAAGAGCTCATTTATTTTCAAACCGATCCATTTA